TTCAAGTACAAATTGCAGGGCGTATCGACGGAAAAGAAATTGCACGCGTCGAATGGATTAGAGAGGGTAGGGTTCCCCTACAAACCATTCGAGCTAAAATCGATTATTGTTCCTATACAGTTCGGACTATCTATGGGGTATTAGGCATCAAAATTTGGATTTTTATAGACAAAGAAGAGGAATAAGAAAACTTTAATTGTTTTTCCCTTCTAGCCATTGATGCAACAAAAAGGGGGAAACTTGTTTATTACTTTTCTGTCCAATCAAAAATTATTAATTCTCTTAATTCTATAGGGTTGAATAAAAATTCGATTGACCTTTTGATATAATTGCTATGCTTAGTGTGTGACTCGTTGGTTTTTTTAGGGTTGGGATGGGATTAAAAAAAGACCAGCCCCGTAGTATGAAAACTAACTCATCATTTCGTATTATCTGGATCTAAAGAAGCAGTCAAGATATGCTAAATCAATCATATCTTTGTAGCAACTGAAATTTTTTTTTGACTAAACTTTAATTTGAATTCTAAGTTTAAATCAAAATAAAGACGAAAGGTGTGGATAAATGGAAGGACGAGAGAAAGAGAGAAAAAGAATATTAATGATATAGAATTCCAATATGTTATGTAAGGTCTATGAGTCATCTCAAAAAACAGTGTAATAAAGCATCAATACTAAATTGATTCATCCATAATAAAATAGTTAATGAATCCTTCTTATAGAATATAAGAAAAAAGAAAGAGCTTGGAGCCAATAAAGACTAAGAAGGTTGACTCAAGAATAAATTGGATTAAGAGCTCCGTTGTAGAATTCTGACCTAACCATTAAATACGAAGCGGTGGGAACGACGAAAGCTGTGAATGCAAAAGATTTTATTGAACAAAACAAATGAATCTTGGCGATTCACTAGTCAGGATGGCGAAATGAACCAGAAAAAATTCATCTATTCTGAGCAGTCACGAACAAGCTCTACGACTGAAATAGAAATTGCAAGAGTAAATATTCGCCCGCGAAAACTTTTTTTTTATTGTTAAACAACTTTTTTTTTATTGTTAAACTTGGATAAAGGACAAAAGAAAATAAAGATTTATTAGAACGTTAGAAAAAACTATTATTTAGAAAATTTTTTCTAAAAATGTTCTAATATCTATTAAAATTCATTGAATTTTGAATCCTTTTATTCGCGAGGAGCTGTATGAGAAGAAACTCTCACGTCCAGTTCTGTAGTAGAGATGGAATTTCGAAGCAACCATCAACTATAACCCCAAAAGAACTAGATTCCGTAAACAACATAGAGGAAGAATGAAGGGAATATCTTATCGAGGTAATCATATTTGTTTCGGTAAATATGCTCTTCAGGCACTTGAACCTGCTTGGATCACATCTAGACAAATCGAAGCAGGCCGACGCGCAATGACACGAAATGCACGCCGTGGTGGAAAAATATGGGTTCGTATATTTCCAGACAAACCAGTTACAGTAAGACCTGCTGAAACACGTATGGGTTCGGGGAAAGGATCCCCTGAATATTGGGTAGCTGTTGTTAAACCAGGACGAATACTATATGAAATGGGTGGAGTAACCGAAAATATAGCTAAAAGGGCTATTTTAATAGCAGCATCAAAAATGCCTATACGAACTCAATTTATTATTTCGGGATAAAAGTGTAGAACCGACAGAAATGAATCTTGGGGATGGGATGAAACAAAACCGCAGGTTTCTTTTTTTGGACAAAAAATATTTCTTTTATTTTCTTTATCCTTTGCATTGTAAGAATAGACTAAAAAATTGATATGATTCAACCTCAAACCCATTTAAATGTAGCGGATAACAGCGGGGCTCGAGAATTGATGTGTATTCGAATCATAGGAGCTAGTAATCGTAGATATGCTCATATTGGTGACATTATTGTTGCTGTGATCAAAGAAGCAGTACCAAACATGCCCTTACAAAAATCAGAAGTAGTCAGAGCTGTAATTGTTCGTACTTGTAAAGAACTTAAACGCGACAGCGGTATGATAATACGATATGATGACAATGCTGCAGTTGTGATTGATCAAGAAGGAAATCCAAAAGGAACTCGAATTTTTGGTGCAATCCCCCGGGAATTGAGACAATTAAATTTTACTAAAATAGTTTCATTAGCTCCCGAGGTTTTATAAAATAAAAGAGGATCATGATTTCTTTGGGTTTTTCACAGAAATAGATTAAGAACTAGATTAATTCGTAGCTTGTGTCTCACGCATATACCTTGAAAAATTCATATTCATAAACCAATAAAAAAAAAAAAGAAAAACATGTTGATTATATCCAATTTTGAAGCACCACTAATTTTAGTTCATCATGGGTAGAGACACCATTGCTGAGATAATAACCTCTATACGAAATGCTGATATGGATAGAAAAAGAGTTGTTCGCATAGTATCTACTAATATTACCGAAAATATTGTTAAAATACTTTTCCGGGAAGGTTTTATCGAAAACGTTAGAAAACATCGAGAAAAAAACAAAGATTTTTTGGTTTTAACCCTGCGACATAGAAGGAATAAGAAAAGACCCTATAGAAATTTTTTAAATTTAAAACGGATCAGTCGACCCGGTCTACGAATCTATTCTAATTCTCAACGAATTCCTAGAATTTTAGGTGGTATGGGGATTGTAATTCTTTCTACTTCTCGAGGTATAATGACAGACCGGGAGGCTCGACTAGAAGGAATCGGCGGAGAAATTTTGTGTTATATATGGTAATTCTTTTAATATCCAAATGGGATCCGAAACCTCTTCCTATTTGTAAAAAAGAAAAGAAAGGAGGTGAGTTGTCTAATATCCTTTCTCCTCCCTTAGTTGATACTTCAAGGGGGCTTTACCTGGAATGAAAGAACAAAAATGGATTCATGAAGGTTTAATTACTGAATCACTTCCCAATGGGATGTTCCGGGTTCGATTAGATAATGAAGATCTGATTCTAGGTTATGTTTCAGGAAAGATCCGACGCAGTTTTATACGGATATTGCCGGGAGATAAAGTCAAAATTGAAGTAAGTCGTTATGATTCAACCAAAGGGCGTATAATTTATCGACTCCGAAACAAAGATTCGAAAGATTAGGTGGTTTTTATTCAATACGCTTCGAGATGAAAAATTTAAAGAAACTTATTTTCTACCAAAAAGTAGATTCAGAATTAAGATAAGGAATGACAAATATGAAAATAAGAGCTTCCGTTCGTAAAATTTGCGAAAAATGTCGACTAATCCGTAGGCGGGGGCGCATTATAGTAATTTGTTCCAACCCGAGACATAAACAAAGACAAGGATAATCAGACTCACTAAAGGACTCAATATACAAATAAAGAATCTGTTTTGATTTTGACATAAAATGGATATATCCATAGATTCCTGACTCATATTTATGAGATGATACAATATGGCAAAAGCTGTACCGAGAACTGGTTCACGTAGGAATGTACGTATTGGTTCGCGTAAGAATGCACGTAGGATCCCAAAGGGAGTTATTCATGTTCAAGCAAGTTTCAATAATACCATTGTGACGGTTACAGATGTACGGGGTCGGGTGGTTTCCTGGTCTTCGGCCGGCACTTCTGGATTCAAGGGTACGAGGAGAGGGACACCCTTTGCCGCGCAATCCGCAGCATCAAATGCTATTCGTACAGTAGTAGATCAGGGTATGCAACGAGCAGAAGTCATGATAAAAGGTCCCGGTCTCGGAAGAGACGCAGCATTACGAGCTATTCGTAGAAGTGGTATACTATTAACTTTTGTACGAGATGTAACCCCTATGCCACATAATGGCTGTAGACCTCCGAAAAAAAGACGTGTGTAGAAATGAACAGTGAATAGAGAAACAAGAGAAATAAATAATTCAATAAAAAAAAAAAAAGAATATTACTATGGTTCGAGAGAAAGTAACAGTATCTACTCGGACACTACAGTGGAAGTGTGTTGAATCAAGAATAGACAGTAAACGTCTTTACTATGGGCGCTTTATTCTGTCTCCACTTATGAAAGGCCAGGCGGACACAATAGGCATTGCGATGCGAAGAGCTTTGCTTGGAGAACTAGAAGGAACATGTATCACACGTGTAAAATCTGAGAACGTCCCCCATGAATATTCTACTATAACGGGTATTCAAGAATCGATCCACGAAATTTTAATGAATTTGAAAGAAATTGTATTGAGAAGTAATCTATATGGAAATTGTGACGCATCTATTTGTTTCCAGGGTCCTGGATATGTAACTGCTCAAGATATCATCTTACCGCCTTATGTAGAAATCGTTGACAATACACAACATATAGCTTGCTTGACAGAACCAATGGATTTGTGTATTGGATTAGAAATCGAGAAAAGTCGCGGATATCTTATAAAAATGCCACATAGCTTTCAAGATGGAAGTTATCCTATCGATGCAGTATTCATGCCTGTTCGAAATGTGAATCATAGTATTCATTCCTACGGGAATGGGAATGAAAAACAAGAGATACTTTTTCTCGAAATATGGACAAATGGGAGTTTAACTCCGAAAGAAGCACTTCATGAAGCCTCCCGGAATTTGATTAATTTATTTATTCCTCTTTTAGATAAGGAAGAAGAAAACTTACCTTTAGAGAACAATCAACACATGGTTCCTTTATCCACTTTTACTTTTGACGATAAATTGGATAGACTCAGAAAAAACAAAAAAAAAATAGCATTGAAATCTATTTTTATTGATCAATCCGAACTGTCTCCCAGGGTCTATAATTGCCTCAAAAGGTCCAATATATATACATTATTCGACCTTTTAAATAACAGTCAAGAAGATCTTATGAAAATTGAACATTTTCGCCCAGAAGATGTAAAACAGATATTAGGCATTCTAGAAAAACATTTCGTAATTGATTTACCAAAAAAGAAGTTTTAAATCTTTTGTATTTTTTTTCGTCTTTTTTGAATTAAGATGAAAATAGGGTTTAAATCTGTAACACAATTCAGATATTCGAAATAA